TACTGATACAGAAGAAAAACCAAAAGAAAGTGAGAAAAACGAAGAAGACAAAAGAGAAAAAGACAAAAGAAAAGAGAAAACCCGGATGGATATAGCCGAAGCCTGGGATAGTATTCTATTTGCTCAAGTAATAAGAGGTTGTGTTTTACTAACCCAATCAATTATTAGAAAATATATTCTATTGCCTTCAGTAATAATAGTTAAAAACATCATTCGTATGCTATTATTTCAATTTCCCGAATGGTCTGAGGATTTAATGGATTGGAATCGAGAAATCCATGTTAAATGCACCTATAATGGAGTTCAATTATCCGAAAAAGAATTTCCACAAAACTGGTTAACAGATGGTATTCAAATAAAGATTCTATTTCCTTTTCGTCTAAAACCTTGGCACAGACCTAAGTTAAACTTCCCTCATAAAGATCGAATGCAAAAGAAAGGCCAAAAAACGAATTTTTGTTTTTTAACAATTTGGGGAATGGAAACTGAACTGCCTTTTGGGTTTCCCCGAAAAAAACTTTCAGTTTTTGAACCCATCTTTAAAAAACTCGGAAAAAAAATTATAAAATTTCAAAAGAATTTTTTTCTAGTTATAAAAATTTCACAAGAAAGATCAAAAGAAAGAATAAAATTTTTTCTAAATTTATCCAAAGAAAGAAAGAATTGGGTCATCAAAAAAATTTTATTTCTAAAAGAAATAATAAACAAACTTTCAAAATCAAAAAAAAATTCAATTCTATTATTTCGATTTAGAGAAGTATATGAATTAAATGAAACTAAAAAAGATTTGATAATCAATAATCAGACAATTCATAAAAATCAAATTTCCCCCCAAATTTGCCCTATGGATTGGACAAATTATTTACTGACAGAAAAAAAAATGAAAGATCTGACTGCTAGAACAAGTACAATTATAAATGAAATAGAAAAAATTAGAAAAGAAAAGAAAAATAGATTTCTAACCTCAGAAATCAATATTGGCCCTACCAAAATAACTTATAATGCTAAAAAAGTAAAATCATCAAAAAAAAGTTCGCAGATATTAAAAAGAAGAAATACTCGATTCTTGCGTAAATTCAATTTTTTTATAAAAATGTTGATTGAAAAGATATACATAGACATCTTTCTAGGTATCATTAATATTCCAAAGATCTATCATGTACAGCTTTTTCTTGAATCAACAAGAAAAATTATTAATAAATATATTTACAATAATAAATACAATAATAAAGAAAATTACAAAAGGATCGATAAAACAAATCAAAATACAAATCGTTTGATTGCGATTATAAAAAAATTACTTAATATTTGTGTTATTAATAAGAATTCACCAATTTTTGGTGATGTATCTTCCTTGTCACAAACATATGTATTTTATAAATTATCACAAATCCAAGTTATTAATTTATATAAGTTAAGATCTGCTCTTCAATATCCCAGAGCATCTCTTTTTGTTAAAAATGAAATAAAAAAAGATTTTGAAGCCCAAGGACTATTTCATTCCGACTTAAAAGATAACAATTTTAGAAATTCTGTAATGAATCAATGGAAAAGCTGGTTAAAGAATTATTATCAATATAAATACAATTTATCTCAGATTAAATGGTCGAGATTAATACCACAAAAATGGCGAAATAGAATTAATCAACGTTGTATCGTTCAAAATAAAGATTTAAACAAATGGAATTTATATGAAAAAGACCAACTAATTCATTACGAAAAAGAAAATGATTTCGAAGGGGACTCATTACCAAGCCAAAAAAAGAATTTTAAAAAACATTATCGATATAATCTTTTATTATATAAATCGATTAATTATGAAAATAAGAAAGACTCATATATTTATGGATCACCATTACAAATAAATAATAAACATGAGATTTCTTATAATTATAACACACCTAAAAATAACACACCTAAAAGCAATTTTTTGGATATGTTCGGGGATATACCTATTATTAAGAATTATCTAGCAGAAGAGGATAGTATTAATATGGAGAAACCCCCCGATAGAAAAAATTTTGATTGGAAAATTTTCACGTTTTGTATTAGAAAGAAAGTGGATATTGAGTCCTGGATCGATACCGGAACCAAACAAAAAAACAATATTAAGACTAGAACTCATAAGTATCAAATAATTGATAAAATTGATAACAAAGATATTTTTTCTCTTACGATTCAACAAGATCACGAAGGCAATTCAGCCAATAAAAAAAAAAACCTTTTTGATTGGATGGAAATGAATGAAGAAATACTAAATCAGCCCATATCAAATTTGGAACTTTGGTTCTTTCCAAAATTTGTGATATTTTGCAACACATATGAGATAAAACCGTGGGTAATACCAATCAAATTACTTCTTGTAAATTTTAATGACAATGAAAAAATAAATGAAAATAAAAAAACCAATAGAAAGAAAAATGGTGATTTTTTTATATCTATATTCTCGAATAAAAAAAAATCTATTGAATTAGAGAATCGAAACCACGAAGAAAAAGAATTCGAGGACCCAATGAATCTTGGATCAGTTCTGTCAAATCAAGAAAAAGATATTGAAGAAGATTATGCGGAATCAAACCTGAAAAAACGTAGAAAGCAAAAACAATACAAAAGTAATACGCAAATAGAACTTTATTCTTTCCTAAAAAAACATTTAGGTTTTCAATTAAGATGGGATACTTTTTTAAATCCAAAAATAATTAATAATATCAAACTATTTTGTCTCCTACTTAGACTAACGAATCCACGAGAAATTATTATATCTTCTGTTCAAAGAGGCGAAATGAGTCTGGCTATTCTGATGATTCAAAAAGATTTCACTCTTACAAAATTGATGAAAAAGGGAATATTGATTATTGAACCAATGGGTCTATCGGTAAAAATCAAAAATAACGGACACTTTATTATATATCAAACCGTAAGTATTTTATTGATTCATAAGAGCAAACAACAAATTAATCAAAGATACAGAAAAAAAAGCTATAAAAATAAGTTTACCGAATTCATTGAAAGACATCAAAGTATAACTGGAAATAAAGAAAAAAATGACTATGATTTACTTGTTCCTGAAAATTTTTTATCCCCTAAACGTCGTAGAGAATTGAGAATTCAATTTTCTTTCAATTCAAAAAATAGAAATGATATTCATATAAATACAAAAATTTTCAACGGTAATAACATAAAAAACTGCAAGCCCATTTTGTATAAAAGCAAATATTTTGATAAAGATAAAAATAAACTACTTAAATTCAAGCCTTTTCTTTGGCCCATTTATCGATTAGAAGATTTAGCTTGTATAAATCGATATTGGTTTGATACCCATAACGCTAGTCGGTTCAGTATGTTAAGGATACATATATATCCACAATTGAAAATTCGGTGAAAATGCGGTGTGAAAATGCGGTAAGGGCGTATTTTTCATATATTATTCCATAGCATGCCTGATCTAGTATATAAATCGAGTATATAAAAAAAAAGATGAATACATATATTGTTTTACATTCATATCTTATTTTGATACATGTAATTCAATCATACATTAATTAGATCTAGAAATCAATCAATGAATTTACCTTTCTTTTTTTTTAGATATCAATTTTTCTTTTTTGTAAACCAAGAAATATATGATCCTTTTGTATCTCTAGCCGAATAAAAAATTGGATTGATTAATGATAAATTTTATTTGACAACATTAGGAATTCCTAACGAAGTAACGATTAGTCTGTATACAAAATTAAAATGAACTGACATTATTCATTATTTATTATAACAATTACATTATTTATTATTATTATTACTGATCAATAAAATACTGATCAATAAAAATTTTATTAAAAAAAAGGAGGGATTTCTTTTTATGATAAAAAATTCATTCATCTCAGTTATTTCACAAGAAGAAAACAGGGGATCCGCCGAATTTCAAATAGTCAATTTTACTAATAAGATACGAAGGCTTACTTCACATTTGAAATTTCATAGAAAAGACTATTTATCTCAAAGAGGTTTACGAAAAATACTAGGAAAACGCCAACGGCTGCTGTCTTATTTGGCAAAGAAAAATAGAGTACGTTATAAAGAAGTAATTACCCAGCTGGATATTCGGGAGTCAACAATTCGTTAATTTGAAGAGTCTTTTTTTTTTTTTTATTATTTGATTTCTTAGATCTTGAATTTTGATTAATTTCTTTTCGTTTTCAGTAATTCATGGAAAAATGAATCGAGGAAACCCCTATGAATGTACCAGTTATAAGAAAAGACCTTATGATAGTCAATATGGGTCCCCACCACCCCTCAATGCATGGCGTTCTTCGACTCATCGTTACTCTCGATGGTGAAGACGTTATTGACTGTGAACCAATATTAGGTTATTTGCACAGAGGAATGGAAAAAATTGCGGAAAACCGAACAATTATACAATATTTGCCTTATGTAACACGTTGGGATTATTTAGCTACTATGTTCACAGAAGCAATAACAGTAAATGGGCCAGAACAGTTGGGAAATATTCAAGTACCTAAAAGAGCCAGTTATATCAGAGTAATTATGTTGGAGTTGAGCCGTATAGCTTCTCATCTGTTATGGCTTGGTCCTTTTATGGCGGATATTGGTGCACAAACCCCTTTCTTCTATATTTTTCGAGAAAGAGAGTTAGTATATGATTTATTCGAAACTGCCACTGGTATGAGAATGATGCATAATTTTTTTCGTATCGGAGGAGTAGCAGCTGATTTACCTCATGGCTGGATCGATAAATGTTTGGATTTCTGCGATTATTTTTTAACAGGAATTGCTGACTATCAAAAACTTATTACGCGAAATCCTATTTTTTTAGAACGAGTTGAAAGAATAGGTATTATTAGTGCAGAGGAAGCAATAAATTGGGGTTTATCAGGACCAATGCTACGATCTTCCGGGGTACAGTGGGATCTTCGTAAAGTTGATCATTATGAGTGTTACGACGAATTAGATTGGGAAGTCCAGTGGCAAAAAGAAGGCGATTCATTAGCTCGTTATTTAGTCCGAATTGGTGAAATGACAGAATCCATAAAAATTATTCAACAGGCTCTGGAAAGAATTCCGGGAGGGCCCTATGAGAATTTAGAAACCCGACATTTTAATAGAGAAAGAGATGGAGACTGGAATGATTTTGAATATCGTTTCATTAGTAAAAAAACTTCTCCTACTTTTGAATTGCCTAAACAAGAACTTTATGTCAGAGTCGAAGCCCCAAAGGGAGAATTGGGAATTTTTCTGATAGGGGATCAGAGTGGGTTTCCTTGGCGATGGAAAATTCGCCCCCCAGGTTTTATCAATTTGCAAATTCTTTCGCAATTAGTTAAAAGAATGAAATTGGCTGATATTATGACAATACTAGGTAGCATAGATATCATTATGGGGGAAGTTGATCGTTGAAATGATACTTAATCTTGATACAACAGAAGCAATTGATATACGAGAAGTACAAGTTATCAATTCTTTTTCTGGATTGGAATCCTTAAACTTAAACGAAGTTTATGGAATTATATGGATGCTTGTCTCTATTTTGACTCTTATATTGGGGGTTGTGATAGGTATACTAGTAATTGTATGGTTAGAAAGAGAAATATCTGCAGGGATACAACAACGTATTGGACCTGAATATGCCGGCCCTTTAGGAGTTCTTCAAGCTCTAGCGGATGGGACAAAATTACTTTTCAAAGAAAATCTTTTTCCATCTCGGGGCGATACTCGTTTTTTCAGTATCGGACCGTCCATAGCAGTCATATCAACTCTATTAAGTTATTCGGTAATTCCTTTTGATTATCGCCTTGTTTTAGCTGATCTAAATATCGGCATTTTTTTATGGATTGCCATTTCAAGTATTGCGCCTATTGGACTTCTTATGTCAGGATATGGATCAAATAATAAATATTCCTTTTTAGGTGGTCTACGAGCTGCTGCTCAATCGATTAGTTATGAAATACCATTAACTCTCTGTGTATTATCCATATCTCTACGTGCGATTCGTTAAAACATAAGTTTTCCCCTATTCTTTTTGTTTTTCTTTTTCTATTTTTCTTTTTCGAAAGAAAAAATAAATGAAATAAATTGAATAGGATATCTTCATTTTTGTATTTATCATTTAATCATTTAGGTTGATGAAGTAAATTGGATAGTTATATGAGTGAAAGAAAACAGCTTCTAAATTTTTCTAAAGTTGCAGTAAAAAAATTGAGACTCATTTCTTATGTACAAAAGTAAAACAAAAAGAGACATAAGAATACGAGACCGAGACCGGTTACCCCAAGATTGATTGATTAATCGTCCGAGCTTGAAGCGGGTTCAAAAGATCAACCTTATTGAGTTTTTACTATCATTTATATGTATTCCCATCCCATTATCATAAGGTTAATGTAATGGGCCGTTGAGAAAGAATAGAATGAGTGGATGGTTAGGAACACCAAGATACACAAAGGATTAGTAACAGAGATTCTTGAAATTATTCAAAAGGATATTTCTGCATAATAGCATAATAATAATATAAAAAGAATATTAATTGGAGTTCGAAATTGGTAGAAATGATCAGACAGTACTCTCCATGATTCCGATCCAAAGTATGCTTCCAGCCACCGATTAAAGAAATAATTATCAGGAACGAAAGAACCCTTTACTTTTTTTTTTCTTTTTTTCTATATCCATATTCATAGAGAGCGAGTTCATATCATAATTCATGAACCAAAGGAATGCCCAATTCTTTTTTAATAATCGAAAACGATAGATTAAAATATTTAGTGGTATGGCTACAAGGAGTATTTTATTGAAGGATTTAAGTTATTACTCAAGAAAGAAAAATTGAAATTCTTAATTAAAGGATGAGATTAATTCAGAAGTACTTTTTTTTAGAATATTATAACAGACAGAATTCCAGTGGTTGAATTTGGGAACGTCCGATAAACTTTGATCTTATCTATGATACAAATATATCAAGATAAATAATACAACCCGGTCCTTATATTTTTTATGACCTTCGAGGAGCCGTATGAGGTAAAAATCTCACGTACAGTTCTGTAATAGCGATGGCAGCAGTGATGTTATTACCGACTATGATTGTCTAATAGTTCAAGTACAGTTGATATAGTTGAGGCACAATCCAAATATGGGGTTTGGGGGTGGAATTTGTGGCGTCAACCTATAGGGTTTATTATTTTTTTAATTTCTTCCCTAGCAGAATGTGAGAGATTGCCTTTTGATTTACCAGAAGCAGAAGAAGAATTAGTAGCGGGTTATCAAACCGAATATTCAGGTATCAAATTTGGGTTATTTTATGTTGCTTCCTATTTAAACTTATTAGTTTCTTCATTATTTGTAACAGTTCTTTACTTGGGCGGTTGGAATTTCTCTATTCCGTACATATTCGTTCCTGAGCTATTTGAAATAAATAAAGTAAGTGGAATCTTTGAAGCAATAATTGGTATCTTTATTACATTGGTTAAAACTTATTTATTCTTGTTCATTCCTATTACAACAAGATGGACTTTACCTAGACTAAGAATGGACCAACTGTTAAATCTCGGATGGAAATTTCTTTTACCTATTTCTCTCGGTAATTTATTATTAACAACCTCTTCCCAACTCTTTTCACTATAAATAAATCACTATAAATAAAAAAAAAAAGAATACTTTTCTATATCTATAACTTGTCTCAAACAAGAGAAAGAAACAAACATAAAATTCTGCATAAATATTTACAATATGCTCCCTATGGTAACTGGTCTCATGAATTATGGTCAACAAACTATACGAGCTGCAAGGTACATTGGTCAAAGTTTCATGATCACCTTATCCCACGCAAATCGTTTACCTGTAACGATTCAATATCCTTATGAAAAATTAATCGCATCCGAACGTTTCCGCGGCCGAATCCATTTTGAATTTGATAAATGCATTGCTTGTGAAGTATGTGTTCGTGTATGTCCTATAGATCTACCTGTTGTTGATTGGAAATTGGAAACCGATATTCGAAAGAAACAGCTGCTTAATTACAGTATTGATTTCGGAATCTGTATATTTTGTGGAAACTGTGTTGAGTATTGTCCAACAAATTGTTTATCAATGACTGAAGAATATGAGCTTTCTACTTATGATCGGCACGAATTAAGTTATAATCAAATTACTTTAGGTCGTTTACCAATGTCAGTAATTGACGATTATACAATTCGAACAATTTTGAATTCGCCTCAAAAAAATGAGTAAACCTCCCGCGACTTCAAAATTGATTAAAGAATAATTTTGAATTACTAAAATTACTAAACTAGAATTGCGTTTTGATCTAATCTAAAGGGAGGGAACTGGAATGGCGTTTTTCTTTCATTTTATTCAGTCAATAATTACAAATACCAACTATTGATTAAACTGCTTGATGAGAATAGCATCACAGCTTAATTTGGATTGAAAATCTATTAATATATCCCTAATTCTATTCATAATTATTTCGAAATTTGAATTTAGAGTGTCGAATTATCCTTTTCCCGAAAGAATGAAATTAGTCCAATAGTTTTACTTTTACCTACAGTAATTTATTTTTACCTACAGTAATTTATATCCCTTAGGGTTTAATCTAATTAGGAATCAAATATAATTAAGTTTTTCCCGGTCGGACCAATAAAGTCATGAAAAAACAATTCGATTTTTTATCTTTTATTTTCCCGTACAATGGATTTACCTGGACCAATACATGATTTTCTTTTAATCTTTTTCGGATTAGGTCTTATATTAGGGGGTCTGGGAGTAGTATTATTTACCAACCCAATTTTTTCTGCCTTTTCGTTGGGATTCGTTTTTGTTTGTATATCCTTATTCTATATTTTATCAAACTCTCATTTTGTAGCTGCTACACAGCTCCTTATTTATGTAGGAGCTATAAATGTTTTAATTATATTCGCTGTGATGTTCATGAATGGTTCAGAAGATTACAAGGATTTTAATCTTGTCACTGTTGGGGATGGGGTTACTTCCTTAGTTTGTACAAGTATTTTTGTTTCATTAATTACTATTATTCCAGATACGTCGTGGTACCGGATTATTTGGACTACAAGAGCCAATCAGATTCTAGAGCAAGATTTGATAAGTAATGTTCAACAAATTGGCATTGGAATTCATTTATCAACAGATTTTTTTCTTCCATTTGAATTCATTTCAATAATTCTTTTAGTTGCTTTGATAGGTGCGATTGCTGTGGCTCGTCAATAATAAATCCTTCGAATTAGCAATCGCAATTCAAATTAAACTTTTGAAAGGTTCTTCATGGATAAATTCTTTTATTTGATTTATTATCAATATATTTATTTCTTTTTTACTTGTGACATTCTTATTCTAGTCAATCTAACCTGGTGATGTTGAATTGTTGTTCATATTGAAATAAAGCGAAATTGAGATGATAAGGAGTTGTTCGATGATGCTCGAACATGTACTTGTTTTGAGTGCCTATTTATTTTCTATTGGTATTTATGGATTGATCACGAGTCGAAATATGGTTAGAGCCCTTATGTGTCTTGAACTTATACTGAATGCAGTTAATATAAATTTCATAACATTTTCTGATTTTTTTGATAATCGTCAATTAAAAGGAAATATTTTCTCAATTTTTGTTATAGCCATTGCAGCCGCGGAAGCAGCTATTGGGTTGGCTATTGTTTCGTCAATTTATCGTAACAGAAAATCAATCCGTATCAATCAATCGAATTTATTGAATAAATAGTATTAATTATATAAAATAGAATATTTATATTTATCAAGTCGAATTGATGAATATGATAATAACATACTGATTATGTTTGTTAAAACGTATAAAATTAAAGTACCTTGGCTCTATTTCCATCTTATGAATCGATTCTAAATTGAATAGAAAAATTTTGGTAAATCATTGATTCATCTGGTGTTTAAATATATGATTCATTTCGAAAATTACTAGATTGAAAATTTATGGTGTTCAAAAAAAATTGATAGATCCAATGTCACATTCAGTAAAGATTTATGATACGTGTATAGGGTGTACTCAATGTGTCCGAGCCTGCCCCACAGATGTATTAGAAATGATACCTTGGGACGGATGTAAAGCTAAGCAAATCGCTTCTGCTCCAAGAACGGAGGACTGTGTCGGTTGTAAGAGATGTGAATCCGCCTGTCCAACGGATTTTTTGAGTATTAGAGTTTATTTATGGCATGAAACAACTCGAAGCATGGGTCTAGCTTATTAATACTTTCTACAAAAACCCACTTGAATACATTTGATTTTTTGTTTATCGACAAAAACCCGTACTCTAAAATATATATTTTAGAGTACGGGTTTTTCTGACTCAAGTCTATCTTGTCTTTACCACGAATTCTTTTCCTTGGTTAACAATATTTGTAGGTTTACCGATATCTGCGGGTTCTTTAATGTTCTTTTTCCCACATAAAGGAAATAAGGTAATTAGGCAGTATACTATATACATTTCTATATTAGAACTTCTTTTAATGACCTATACATTTTCTTATTATTTCCAATTGGAGGATCCCTTAATCCAATTGACAGAGGATTATAAATGGATCAATTTTTTTGATTTTTACTGGAGATTAGGAATAGATGGACTTTCTCTAGGACCTATTTTACTGACAGGATTTATCACCACTTTAGCTACTTTAGCGGCTTGGCCAGTTACTCGTAATTCCAGATTATTCTATTTTTTGATGTTAGCAATGTATAGTGGTCAAATAGGATTATTTTCTTCTCAAGATCTTTTACTTTTTTTTATCATGTGGGAGTTAGAATTAATTCCCGTTTATCTAGTTCTATCTATGTGGGGGGGAAAGAAACGCCTGTATTCGGCTACAAAGTTTATTTTGTATACTGCAGGAAGCTCTGTTTTTTTATTAATAGGAGCTTTAGGTATCGCTTTATATGGTTCCAATGAACCAACATTTAATTTGGAAACATTAGCCAATCAATCATATCCTGTAGCTTTGGAAATAGTATTATATATTGGATTTCTTATTACTTTTGCTGTTAAATTGCCGATTATGCCCTTCCATACATGGTTGCCAGATACGCATGGGGAAGCACATTACAGTACTTGTATGCTTTTAGCCGGAATCCTATTAAAAATGGGGGCGTATGGGTTGATTCGAATCAATATGGAATTATTGCCCCACGCTCATTCTATATTTTCTCCATGGTTGATAATAATAGGCGCAATGCAAATAATCTATGCAGCTTCAACATCTTCTGGTCAACGAAATTTAAAAAAAAGAATAGCTTACTCTTCGGTATCTCATATGGGTTTTATAATTATAGGAATTTACTCTATAAGTGATATGGGACTCAATGGAGCCATTTTACAAATAATATCACATGGATTTATTGGCGCTGCACTTTTTTTCTTGACAGGAACGAGTTTTGATCGAATACGTCTTGCTTATCTTGACGAAATGGGCGGAATGGCTACCCCAATGCCAAAAATATTTACGATGTTCAATATCTTATCATTAGCCTCCCTTGCATTGCCAGGTATGAGCGGTTTTTTTGCGGAATTGATAGTTTTTTTTGGAATAATTACCGACCAAAAATATCTTTTAATACCAAAAATACTAATTACTTTTATAATGGCAGTTGGAATGATATTAACTCCTATTTATTTATTATCTATCTTACGCCAGATGTTCTATGGATACAAGCAGTTTAATACCCCAAACTCTTATTTTTTTGATTCTGGACCGCGCGAGTTATTTGTTTTGATTGCTATCCTTTTTCCTGTAATGGGTATTGGTATTTATCCGGATTTCGTTCTCTCATTATCAGTTGACAAAGTAGAAGCTATTCTATCTCATTTTTTTTATAGGTAATAGGTAATTTTTATAAAGGTAATTTTTATAAAATAAAATAAACAATCAAAAACTAATCTTATGCTTTTTTTTTTTTTTATTTTAAATTGTTATAAAGTTATAAATAAAAGAAACTTTCTTTTTATTCTCTTAAATTTAAGTAAAAAAAAAGAAATTGTAAACCGATATGTTTGGCATTTGTGAGAACTTTTTGAATCAAATAATATAGTGATTCAAAAGGTTCTCATTCGCAATAGGTTATCCGAAGTTTCCGTTTCTTATATATATGTACTATATATGTACTACGCTAGCCTATGATTGTATTCGTCAGACTCTTGCTTCAATTCAATTAAATGTTAATGTGAATGAACCATAACTATGTAACCCTATTCCTAATAAATTAACTCCGAAATAGCATATCCAAATTATAAGAAAGCCGATAGACGCAACAATTGCGGAATTTAAACCGTCAATTTTTTTTTTTGTTCGAGTATGGAAATAAATGGCGAATATAATCCAGGTAATAAATGCCCAAGTTTCCTTTGGGTCCCAATTCCAATATGATCCCCATGCTTCATTAGCCCAGACTGCTCCCGAAAGAATACCTATGGTTAAAAAAATAAACCCTATACTAATAATACGATAACCCCAATGGTCTAATTGTTGAATCAATTGAAACCTGTAATAATTCCTAGAAGAAAAAAAAGAAGTATTTCTTAAAACATTACTTCTTTCCGTCATGTATTGGACCTCGTCAAAAGAAAAGGAATCATTTCCTAAATCATTGCTTTTATCAAAAATTTTTATGACTTTTTGAAATGTAATTACTAGAAGTGCTACTGATAGTAATGATCCACATAAAAGAGCAGCATATCCCAATATCATCATACTCACATGCATCATTAACCACTGGGATTGAAGAGCAGGGACTAAGATTTCAGATTGATGCATGTTAGTTAAAAGCCCCGAAGTAGCAAAGCCTTGGGTAAACAAAGTACTTGGTAGTATTATTGTGTTTAAATAATTTTTATGCCTTTTACAATACGGAATTATATGAATAATCGAGAAACCCCATGAAAGAAAAAGTAATGATTCATATAAATTACTTAATGGTAAATGTCCCAAATAAATCCAACGAATAACTAATAATCCTGTTATACAGAAAAACGTAGTTATCATGCCCTTTTCTGACGAATCATATAGTCTTACGAATTCATCGACTAATAAATTTATCAAATGAATTGTAATTACAATTGAAACAACCGAAAAAGATATATGAGTTAATATATGTTCTAGAGTCGAAAATATCATAAAAATTTTTAACTTAAAAAAGACTTAACAAAGGGGGCCCTCAATTCTATGGAATTGAAATCAAGAATTGAATTCATTATAGGATTTTTTGTATCCTTTTGAAAAGGAAAATTAAAACATGTTATGCCGCCACTCGGACTCGAACCGAGATGCTCTAGCACTGCTTCCTAAGAGCAGCGTGTCTACCGATTTCACCATAGCGGCTTGCTCGAAATCATAATAACCGATTTTTATTCAATCGTCGATCTTGAAAGCTTCAATTTAATGCAATATTTTACTGTATTAGGAAACCATAAAACATCTAAATTAATGAAGAAAAATTCGTTTACGTTTAATTAAAGAGGTATTTAATTAAAGAGGTATTTGAACGTTCCTATAAGATAGGATAACAATCCTTATTATTATTATTAGTTATTGTGTTAATTTTAGTTAACTTATCAATGGTGTTTAGTTAACTTTAACTTACCAATGGTGTTTTTTTTTTAGTTTATACTCTTCTCTTATACAAAGAACCTCCCATACTCTATATAAATAAATAGGTATATAAATAAATAGGTCTGACTTCGGAAAAAGGAAAAAAAAAAATAGAATTTTTTTTATGGTTATGGATTACAATTTCAGCACTACATTTAAGAGATTTATAGAAATATTTTATTGTATTAATTTTTGGTGTTGCAATGTATCGAGAATTTCTGGTATGATTTGGTAACCCAATTGGGTATTGATCTGGGCGTAGCATAGAACCAAAAAATGTCGAGTTTTGTCTCAAATAAAGAATCTTATTTAATTTAATATATACCTTGATCCCTCCTCCAGGCCAAGCATATGATCTAAAACTGAAATAGATCATTCAAAATTGATCCATATTTTCTCTATATAATCCATATTTTCTCTATATAATCCATATTTTCTCTATATAGAGAAAATATGCAAGGTAATTTTATTAATTAAATTGGATTAAAATAAAAGTGAGGAAGGATTTATTCTATATTTATTCTATATAGTATTTATTCTATATAGTGAGTTAGAATAATAATTCTTAAGAAAATTACAAAATAAGGTTGAAAATCCATTATTTTTGACTAAAGATCCTAGTAGATATGCTCTTTTTTATTCGACATATGATAATTCTACATATGATACGATAAAAATGAAATGAGTTCAATTTAATATTGATTAATTCAAAACATTCAAGAATAAACTTCTTTTTTCTATTTTATATTTATTCTTTTATATTTATTAAAAATTAATTTTATTTGAAATTATATTAATTCTATTTTAAATTATATTTATTAAAAATTAGTTATATCTTTTTATATTTATTAATAATTATTTAAATAACTATTTATTAATTTTATTAATAATTTTTTAATTATTATTTTAATTATTATAAACAATAATATGATAAACAATAAACTAACCAATAATAAACTAACCAATAAACTAAACAATAAACAAAAAAACTAAAACTTTCCTTACGTCAAAGGGAGTTAGATTATTCCACCGTTTGATTTTTTATTTGTCGCACAAAAAAACTTTTTGAATTATTAGTAGAAAGAGATTTTGCTAACGAAAAAGCTTTCAAGGCTGCCCAATATCCCTTTCTTTTCCAAATATTTTTTCGAATACGCTTTTTGGATAGAGAAGTACGCTTTTTTGGAACTGCCATTTCAAGAATGAAGAAATTATTTCTTATAGTTGGATGTGAAAGACATCTATTGTTCAAAAAAAAATTGTTCTTTAAGTATTTTATTCATTATCTATCGATTTTTTTTTTCCCAAGTCGATTCGGTTTAAAAGTCTATTCTGTTTATAAAAAAGTCTGTCTGCTTACATTTCGATTTCTATTTCTTTCCTTTTTCATCCTATTCTATTTATACGTGTAATAAACTCCATCAAAGAGTTTCAGAACTTAAATCCTATTTATCCTAATAAAAAACTTTAATCTTTTTTTTTTCGAGTAAGTAGTCAAGCTCCAAGAAAAAGTATACCTAATTGAAATTTCATTTTCAAACTCAAATGAAACTATTAATGAGTTTGTTAAAAAAATATAGGATTTATAAATATAGGATTTATAAATATAGGATTTATAAAGGATATCCTATATAAAAAATTTTACTAATTTTTTCTTTTTATCCTATGTAAAGGTCAAATGTCAAATCAAATATCATAGTATTTTTTATAAACATAATGAATACAAGACCATAAATCAATCCCCAAATGTACTAATTAATGATTCGGAATAAAGCAATTAAAAAAAAAAATTATCTTTTTTCTTATTCTTATTAAAAATCAAATACTAATTTTGCTATAATTCTTTATCCTTTTTCTATGTATTATATTTTTTTCTATGTATTATTATATATATATAAATTTTTTTTTCAATCTATAACTAATAATTCTATAAATAATAATTGAAATTTTCATTTTTTTTAGAATAAATATCTTTTCCCTAGTATTTTGGTTATATCATTTGACCACTTCTGACTTCTTGGTTTGAATATGTGAAGTATTTGAAAAAGATTTAGAATAATTAAGAATAGAAAAGTGTATTTAAGTTTTGTATCTTTCTTTTTTATTATTCGTTTTTTTTTTTATTAACTGACTCCTTTAAATTTTGAAATTTTAAAAATTAATAAATTAAAAAGAAAAAAGCCGATAACGCTAAATCAGAAACAAGAAACAATTAATTATTAATTAAAACTAATAAGATCTTTTTATGGAACATACATATCAATATTCATGGATCATATCTTTTGTTACACTTCCAGTCCCTATGGTAATAGGAGCGGGACTTCTACTTTTTCCGACAGCAACAAAAAAACTTCGTCGTATGTGGGCTTTTCCAAGTGTTTTATTGTTAAGTATAGTTATGATTTTTTCGATAGATTTGTCTATTCAACAAATCAATAACAGTTCTATCTATCAATATGTATGGTCTTGGACCATCAATAATGATTTTTCTTTAGAGTTCGGACACTTGATCGACCCACTTACATCTATTTTGTCAATATTAATTACTACAGTTGGAACTTTGGTTCTTCTTTATAGTGACAATTATATGGCTCATGATCAAAGTTATTTGAGATTTTTTGCTTATATGATTTTTTTCAATACTTCAATGGTGGGATTAGTTACTAGTTCGAATTTGATACAAATTTATATTTTTTGGGAATTGGTTGGAATGTGTTCTTATTTATTAATAGGGTTTTGGTTCACACGACCTATTGCCTCGAATGCTTGTCAAAAGGCATTTGTAACTAATCGTGTAGGGGACTTTGGCTTATTATTAGGAATTTTAGGTCTTTATTGGGTAACGGGCAGTTTCGAATTTCGGGATTTGTTCGAAATTTTCAATAACTTGATTGATAATAATGAGGTTAATTTTTTATTTGTTATTTTGTGTGCCTTTCTATTATTTTCCGGCGCAATTGCTAAATCGGCACAATTCCCCCTTCATGTATGGTTACCAGATGCCATGGAAGGACCTACTCCTATTTCGGCTCTGATACATGCTGCTACTATGGTAGCAGCAGGAATTTTTCTGGTAGCTCGACTTCTTCCTCTTTTTGTAATCATACCTTATATAATGAATCTAATAGCTTTAATAAGTATAATAACAGTACTATTAGGAGCGACTTTAGCTATCGCTCAAAAAGATATTAAGCGAAGTTTAGCCTATTCTACAATGTCTCAATTGGGTTATATGATGCTAGCTCTAGGTATGGGTTCGTATCGAGTCGCTTTATTTCATTTGATTACTCATGCCTATTCGAAAGCATTGTTGTTTTTAGGATCTGGATCCATTATTCATTCAATGGAAGCTATTGTTGGTTATTCTCCAGATAATAGTCAAAATATGGTTCTTATGGGTGGTTTAACAAAACATGTTCCAATTACAAAAACGGCTTTTCTTTTAGGAACCCTTTCCCTTTGTGGTATTCCACCCCTCGCTTGTTTTTGGTCCAAAGATGAAATTCTTAATGATAGTTGGTTGTATTCGCCGATTTTCGCAATAATAGCTTGTTTTACAGCAGGATTAACTGCATTTTATATGTTTCGGATCTATTTACTTACTTTTGAAGGACATTTAAATGTTCATTTTCAAAATTACAATGGTAAAAAAAATAGTTCATTCTATTCAATATCTCCATGGGGTAAAAAAAGAGAAAAAATGCTTAAAAAAGAATTTCATTTATTATCTTTATTACCAATGAATAGTAATGAAAGGGTTTCTTGGAAAAAGACATATCAAATTGATGGTAATGTAAGAAATATAACACAATCCTTTATTATTATTAATTATTTTGGCCCTAAAAGAATTTTTTCCTATCCCCATGAATCGGATAAT